AAGAAAAGATAAAGGATCCCAGAACAAGGAAAGACCCTTTCAATTGTCTCAATAACTAGACCAGAAAAAATCCAATACAAATAGATTTGTAAACGAGACAAACAAAAAGGAAAAGGGTTTAAAGACCACTCAAAAAATGAAATGCCTTAAAGATTTTCCTTTCAGCTATTTGAGAGTTATTCAACTTGAGTTATGAGTACGAATGGTTTTTTTGTTTTCAGGAAGGAAGAATAAAAAAGAAAAGGACTTCAATCATAATCTAATTGATTTGATCATTTTATAGACCTATTTGCCATTGTTATTATATATTCTATATAATACATAATAAAAAAATAGAACTTGGAATCATTTTTTCTCGAGCCGTACGAGGCGAAAACTTCCTATACGTTTCTAGGGGGGTATTATTCATCTACATCTATCCCAATGAGCCGTCTATCGAATCGTTGCAATTGATGTTCGATCTCGAAGAGAAGGAAGAGATCTTGGGAAAGTGGGTTTTTATGATCCGATAAAAAATCAAACTTATTTAAATGTTCCTGCTATTCTATATTTCCTTGAAAAGGGTGCTCAACCTACAGAAACGGTTCAGGATATTTTAAAAAAGGCAGAGGTTTTTAAAGAATTTCGCCCTAAATTAAAGGAAATTTAATTAATTAATTAAGGAAATGCAAAAAGTAGAGAAATTTTCTCTACTTTTTGTATTTCCTCTTTTGTTCTATTCGTACCTATTCATGATTCCATACCGGTTCCAAATTAGAGATAAAGTAGTTCAGTTTTAGTTTGATTTAAATTCCATTTATTATTATGAAACCATTTTTACTGTTCCTAGTGAACAAAATACTCAATTCAGTGATTGGAGCAGGACTCTTTTGTGGATTTATGACCATACCCACCATAGCTCTGCACTGCTATCTCTTCGTTGGCCCCAGCTTCTTGACAGAAGACAACCGGAGGCGGGTAGCAGCAATGGCTGGTTTTGTTACGGGACAATTCGTGATGTTCACATCGGTCTATAATAGGTTGCTCTATGAAGGATTGGTTCAACCTCATCGCATAAAAATGTTCTTGTTCTTTCTGGCATTTTTCTTGGTTCAGCTCTTATGGACCAGTCTAACAACTTTGCGCAACTGGCGGTTTTTGTATCCTAAAGAAAACGCAACGATAGTGGGAAGGCGCCTCTTCTTCCTTCAATTGGAATTGATGATAACTTTCTTTGTGCAATTGTACAACCCGTACATTCCACCGGATTCAATGGTCCTCCCATTAGTCAACAGCTATCTTAAAGACAAGGCGAACAAGCTACTATTTGTAAGAAGTAGTTTTGCTGGTTGGTTCATCGGGCATATTATTAGAATGCTTTTGTTCCTGAAAATGTTCAAACACTTTATCGATTGGGCACGTACCTGTTATACAAATGAAATACGGTGGGACGATGAATATTAAAATGAAAATAAGTGAAATAGATAAAGGTTGATCTATTTCACTTATTCGACTGGAATGGCAGCGAATCGAACAAAAAAAGTCATCAAAAAAATGACTGAGATAATCGAGTTAATATATATCGTATAGAAAACGATTCCACTTATAAGAAAGGAGGAAAAATAGACAGTGGCTATTCATTCCACTGCGTCAGATCGATAATCTATCTGCGAATTTCCGTATAGAAAGAAATAGAAAAAATATTCGAAATAAATAGAATATAATAGATAGAAGAGACAGAATTCAAATACATGGAAAAAAGATTCTGGCTAGATCGTCCGCTTGACAATACTGCCATTTTTGATTTCTATATATATATTAATAATATTTTTTATTTTTGTGGATCCTTTTTTCTAAACAAGTAGGAGTGGCGCTCCTCATAAAACTGGATTCAATAAGGAGAGGAGGATTCCTGTGATCCAAAGCAAATTCCTAATCATGGTACTCATTTTTGGTCTCGTAATAATGATTCTCCTATGTTATATATTTTTGCTACGAAAGAAAGAAAGCGAGCTGGTTATCATGCTTGCCCAGATCTATTTCCTTATTTTTCTAAGTCGATTGGCGATGAAAATGCAAGCATTGTTTGTGCAATTCCTTAACCTATTGAACAAAATCCACAATTCCGATTCAATGATTGCACGCGGAATAGAGCTATTACTAGCTCTATTCCTATTCCTATTCGTCCTATTCGTGGGAAAAATGGCAGTCTTAGGGTCATCCTTTTTGCGTAAGATACTCGATAAAATACTCAATTCAGTGATTGGAGCGGGACTCTTTTGTGGATTTATGACCATACCCACCATAGCTCTGCACTGCTATCTCTTCGTTGGCCCCAGCTTCTTGACAGACGACAGCCGGAGGCGGGTAGCAGCAATGGCTGGTTTTGTTACGGGACAATTCGTGATGTTCACATCGGTCTATAATAGGTTGCTCTATGAAGGATTGGTTCAACATCATCGCATAAAAATGTTCTTGTTCTTTCTGGCATTTTTCTTGGTTCAGCTCTTATGGACCAGTCTAACAACTTTGCGCAACTGGCGGTTTTTGTATCCTAAAGAAAACGCAACGATAGTGGGAAGGCGCCTCTTCTTCCTTCAATTGGAATTGATGATAACTTTCTTTGTGCAATTGTACAACCCGTACATTCCACCGGATTCAATGGTCCTCCCATTAGTCAACAGCTATCTTAAAGACAAGGCGAACAAGCTACTATTTGTAAGAAGTAGTTTTGCTGGTTGGTTCATCGGGCATATTATTAGAATGCTTTTGTTCCTGAAAATGTTCAAACACTTTATCGATTGGGCACGTACCTGTTATACAAATGAAATACGGTGGGACGATGAATATTAAAATGAAAATAAGTGAAATAGATAAAGGTTGATCTATTTCACTTATTCGACTGGAATGGCAGCGAATCGAACAAAAAAAAGTCATCAAAAAAATGACTGAGATAATCGAGTTAATATATATCGTATAGAAAACGATTCCACTTATAAGAAAGGAGGAAAAATAGACAGTGGCTATTCATTCCACTGCGTCAGATCGATAATCTATCTGCGAATTTCCGTATAGAAAGAAATAGAAAAAATATTCGAAATAAATAGAATATAATAGAATAGATAGAAGAGACAGAATTCAAATACATGGAAAAAAGATTCTGGCTAGATCGTCCGCTTGACAATACTGCCATTTTTGATTTAATATATATATATTAATAATATTTTTTATTTTTTGTGGATCCTTTTTTCTAAACAAGTAGGAGTGGCGCTCCTCATAAAACTGGATTCAATAAGGAGAGGAGGATTCCTGTGATCCAAAGCAAATTCCTAGTCATGGTACTCATTTTTGGTCTCGTAATAATGATTCTCCTATGTTATATATTTTTGCTACGAAAGAAAGAAAGCGAGCTGGTTATCATGCTTGCCCAGATCTATTTCCTTATTTTTCTAAGTCGATTGGCGATGAAAATGCAAGCATTGTTTGTGCAATTCCTTAACCTATTGAACAAAATCCACAATTCCGATTCAATGATTGCACGCGGAATAGAGCTATTACTAGCTCTATTCCTATTCCTATTCGTCCTATTCGTGGGAAAAATGGCAGTCTTAGGGTCATCCTTTTTGCGTAAGATACTCGATAAAATACTCAATTCAGTGATTGGAGCGGGACTCTTTTGTGGATTTATGACCATACCCACCATAGCTCTGCACTGCTATCTCTTCGTTGGCCCCAGCTTCTTGACAGACGACAGCCGGAGGCGGGTAGCAGCAATGGCTGGTTTTGTTACGGGACAATTCGTGATGTTCACATCGGTCTATAATAGGTTGCTCTATGAAGGATTGGTTCAACATCATCGCATAAAAATGTTCTTGTTCTTTCTGGCATTTTTCTTGGTTCAGCTCTTATGGACCAGTCTAACAACTTTGCGCAACTGGCGGTTTTTGTATCCTAAAGAAAACGCAACGATAGTGGGAAGGCGCCTCTTCTTCCTTCAATTGGAATTGATGATAACTTTCTTTGTGCAATTGTACAACCCGTACATTCCACCGGATTCAATGGTCCTCCCATTAGTCAACAGCTATCTTAAAGACAAGGCGAACAAGCTACTATTTGTAAGAAGTAGTTTTGCTGGTTGGTTCATCGGGCATATTATTAGAATGCTTTTGTTCCTGAAAATGTTCAAACACTTTATCGATTGGGCACGTACCTGTTATACAAATGAAATACGGTGGGACGATGAATATTAAAATGAAAATAAGTGAAATAGATAAAGGTTGATCTATTTCACTTATTCGACTGGAATGGCAGCGAATCGAACAAAAAAAGTCATCAAAAAAATGACTGAGATAATCGAGTTAATATATATCGTATAGAAAACGATTCCACTTATAAGAAAGGAGGAAAAATAGACAGTGGCTATTCATTCCACTGCGTCAGATCGATAATCTATCTGCGAATTTCCGTATAGAAAGAAATAGAAAAAATATTCGAAATAAATAGAATATAATATAATAGAATAGATAGAAGAGACAGAATTCAAATACATGGAAAAAAGATTCTGGCTAGATCGTCCGCTTGACAATACTGCCATTTTTGATTTAATATATATATATTAATAATATTTTTTATTTTTTGTGGATCCTTTTTTCTAAACAAGTAGGAGTGGCGCTCCTCATAAAACTGGATTCAATAAGGAGAGGAGGATTCCTGTGAAAATGAAAGAATTTTTACTCTTGCTAGTGAACAAAATACTCAATTCAGTGATTGGAGGTGGACTCTTTTGTGGATTTATGACCACAGCCACCGTAGGTCTCGGCTATTTCTTCGTTGTAGCCAGTTTCTTCATAAAAGACAAACAGTTCTTCATAAAAGACAACCAGAGACGGGTAGCAGCAATGACTGGTTTTGTTACGGGACAGTTCGTGATGTTCACATCGATCTACAATAGGCCGCTCCATGAAGGATTGGTTCAACCTCATAGCATCATTATGCTATTTCTAGGCTCATTCTTCGTTCAACTCTTCTGGACTAGTCGAAAAACTTTGCGCAACAGGCGCTTTTTGGATCCTCACGATCTTATCACTAAAAGAAAGTACGTGCTCCGCCTTCAATTGGAATTTATTATTAATTTCTTTGTGCAATTATGCAACCCGTACCTTGAACCTGATTCAATGATCCCCGGATTAGTCAACTTTTGTCTCTCTCGCTATAACAACGACAACGAAAAGAGGATCTTATTTGTAAGAAGTAGTTTGGCTGGTTGCTTAGTTGGGCACATTTTCTTCATGATTTTCTTCATGAAGTTGTTGGAATTCATATTGATCATAATCATTTGGGTAAGAAAGAACTTTTTTGAATCGGATGACGAAGATGAAAATGAAAATAAGTGAAATAGATCAACCTTTATCTATTTCACTTATTCTCTATTTCACTTATTCAACTGGAATGGCAGCGAATCGAACAAAAAAAAGTCATCAAAAAAATGACTGAGATAATCGAGTTAATATATATCGTATAGAAAACGATTCCACTTATAAGAAAGGAGGAAAAATAGACAGTGGCTATTCATTCCACTGCGTCAGATCGATAATCTATCTGCGAATTTCCGTATAGAAAGAAATAGAAAAAATATTCGAAATAAATAGAATATAATAGAATAGATAGAAGAGACAGAATTCAAATACATGGAAAAAAGATTCTGGCTAGATCGTCCGCTTGACAATACTGCCATTTTTGATTTAATATATATATATTAATAATATTTTTTATTTTTGTGGATCCTTTTTTCTAAACAAGTAGGAGTGGCGCTCCTCATAAAACTGGATTCAATAAGGAGAGGAGGATTCCTGTGAAAATGAAAGAATTTTTACTCTTGCTAGTGAACAAAATACTCAATTCAGTGATTGGAGGTGGACTCTTTTGTGGATTTATGACCACAGCCACCGTAGGTCTCGGCTATTTCTTCGTTGTAGCCAGTTTCTTCATAAAAGACAAACAGTTCTTCATAAAAGACAACCAGAGACGGGTAGCAGCAATGACTGGTTTTGTTACGGGACAGTTCGTGATGTTCACATCGATCTACAATAGGCCGCTCCATGAAGGATTGGTTCAACCTCATAGCATCATTATGCTATTTCTAGGCTCATTCTTCGTTCAACTCTTCTGGACTAGTCGAAAAACTTTGCGCAACAGGCGCTTTTTGGATCCTCACGATCTTATCACTAAAAGAAAGTACGTGCTCCGCCTTCAATTGGAATTTATTATTAATTTCTTTGTGCAATTATGCAACCCGTACCTTGAACCTGATTCAATGATCCCCGGATTAGTCAACTTTTGTCTCTCTCGCTATAACAACGACAACGAAAAGAGGATCTTATTTGTAAGAAGTAGTTTGGCTGGTTGCTTAGTTGGGCACATTTTCTTCATGATTTTCTTCATGAAGTTGTTGGAATTCATATTGATCATAATCATTTGGGTAAGAAAGAACTTTTTTGAATCGGATGACGAAGATGAAAATGAAAATAAGTGAAATAGATCAACCTTTATCTATTTCACTTATTCTCTATTTCACTTATTCAACTGGAATGGCAGCGAATCGAACAAAAAAAGTCATCAAAAAAATGACTGAGATAATCGAGTTAATATATATCGTATAGAAAACGATTCCACTTATAAGAAAGGAGGAAAAATAGACAGTGGCTATTCATTCCACTGCGTCAGATCGATAATCTATCTGCGAATTTCCGTATAGAAAGAAATAGAAAAAATATTCGAAATAAATAGAATATAATAGAATAGATAGAAGAGACAGAATTCAAATACATGGAAAAAAGATTCTGGCTAGATCGTCCGCTTGACAATACTGCCATTTTTGATTTAATATATATATATTAATAATATTTTTTATTTTTTGTGGATCCTTTTTTCTAAACAAGTAGGAGTGGCGCTCCTCATAAAACTGGATTCAATAAGGAGAGGAGGATTCCTGTGATCCAAAGCAAATTCCTAGTCATGGTACTCATTTTTGGTCTCGTAATAATGATTCTCCTATGTTATATATTTTTGCTACGAAAGAAAGAAAGTGAGCTGGTTATCATGCTTGCCCAGATCTATTTCCTTATTTTTCTAAGTCGATTGGCGATGAAAATGCAAGCATTGTTTGTGCAATTCCTTAACCTATTGAACAAAATCCACAATTCCGATTCAATGATTGCACGCGGAATAGAGCTATTACTAGCTCTATTCCTATTCCTATTCGTCCTATTCGTGGGAAAAATGGCAGTCTTAGGGTCATCCTTTTTGCGTAAGATACTCGATAAAATACTCAATTCAGTGATTGGAGCAGGACTCTTTTGTGGATTTATGACCATACCCACCATAGCTCTGCACTGCTATCTCTTCGTTGGCCCCAGCTTCTTGACAGACGACAGCCGGAGGCGGGTAGCAGCAATGGCTGGTTTTGTTACGGGACAATTCGTGATGTTCACATCGGTCTATAATAGGTTGCTCTATGAAGGATTGGTTCAACATCATCGCATAAAAATGTTCTTGTTCTTTCTGGCATTTTTCTTGGTTCAGCTCTTATGGACCAGTCTAACAACTTTGCGCAACTGGCGGTTTTTGTATCCTAAAGAAAACGCAACGATAGTGGGAAGGCGCCTCTTCTTCCTTCAATTGGAATTGATGATAACTTTCTTTGTGCAATTGTACAACCCGTACATTCCACCGGATTCAATGGTCCTCCCATTAGTCAACAGCTATCTTAAAGACAAGGCGAACAAGCTACTATTTGTAAGAAGTAGTTTTGCTGGTTGGTTCATCGGGCATATTATTAGAATGCTTTTGTTCCTGAAAATGTTCAAACACTTTATCGATTGGGCACGTACCTGTTATACAAATGAAATACGGTGGGACGATGAATATTAAAATGAAAATAAGTGAAATAGATAAAGGTTGATCTATTTCACTTATTCGACTGGAATGGCAGCGAATCGAACAAAAAAAAGTCATCAAAAAAATGACTGAGATAATCGAGTTAATATATATCGTATAGAAAACGATTCCACTTATAAGAAAGGAGGAAAAATAGACAGTGGCTATTCATTCCACTGCGTCAGATCGATAATCTATCTGCGAATTTCCGTATAGAAAGAAATAGAAAAAATATTCGAAATAAATAGAATATAATAGAATAGATAGAAGAGACAGAATTCAAATACATGGAAAAAGATTCTGGCTAGATCGTCCGCTTGACAATACTGCCATTTTTGATTTAATATATATATATTAATAATATTTTTTATTTTTTGTGGATCCTTTTTTCTAAACAAGTAGGAGTGGCGCTCCTCATAAAACTGGATTCAATAAGGAGAGGAGGATTCCTGTGATCCAAAGCAAATTCCTAGTCATGGTACTCATTTTTGGTCTCGTAATAATGATTCTCCTATGTTATATATTTTTGCTACGAAAGAAAGAAAGCGAGCTGGTTATCATGCTTGCCCAGATCTATTTCCTTATTTTTCTAAGTCGATTGGCGATGAAAATGCAAGCATTGTTTGTGCAATTCCTTAACCTATTGAACAAAATCCACAATTCCGATTCAATGATTGCACGCGGAATAGAGCTATTACTAGCTCTATTCCTATTCCTATTCGTCCTATTCGTGGGAAAAATGGCAGTCTTAGGGTCATCCTTTTTGCGTAAGATACTCGATAAAATACTCAATTCAGTGATTGGAGCGGGACTCTTTTGTGGATTTATGACCATACCCACCATAGCTCTGCACTGCTATCTCTTCGTTGGCCCCAGCTTCTTGACAGACGACAGCCGGAGGCGGGTAGCAGCAATGGCTGGTTTTGTTACGGGACAATTCGTGATGTTCACATCGGTCTATAATAGGTTGCTCTATGAAGGATTGGTTCAACATCATCGCATAAAAATGTTCTTGTTCTTTCTGGCATTTTTCTTGGTTCAGCTCTTATGGACCAGTCTAACAACTTTGCGCAACTGGCGGTTTTTGTATCCTAAAGAAAACGCAACGATAGTGGGAAGGCGCCTCTTCTTCCTTCAATTGGAATTGATGATAACTTTCTTTGTGCAATTGTACAACCCGTACATTCCACCGGATTCAATGGTCCTCCCATTAGTCAACAGCTATCTTAAAGACAAGGCGAACAAGCTACTATTTGTAAGAAGTAGTTTTGCTGGTTGGTTCATCGGGCATATTATTAGAATGCTTTTGTTCCTGAAAATGTTCAAACACTTTATCGATTGGGCACGTACCTGTTATACAAATGAAATACGGTGGGACGATGAATATTAAAATGAAAATAAGTGAAATAGATAAAGGTTGATCTATTTCACTTATTTAATTTAATTTCACTTATTTAATTTAATTTCACTTATTTATTAATTTATTATCTATTTCACTTATTTATTATCTATTTCACTTATTTAATTTAATTTCACTTAAGATTCAAAAAAGTTCTTTCTTACCCAAATGATTATGATCTCTATGAATTCCAACAACTTCATCAATAAAATCATGAAGAAAATCATGAAAAAAATGTGCCCAATTAACCAACCAGCCAAACTACTTATTACAAATACAATCTTCTTTTCGTTGTCGTTGTTATAGCGAGAGAGACAAAAGTTGACTAATCCGGGGATCATTGAATCAGGTTTAAGGTACGGGTTGTATAATTGCACAAAGAAATTCATCATAAATTCCAATTGAAGTAAGAAGAGGCGCTTTACCACACGCCTTCGTTTACTTACCACGGGCTTTCTTTTATCGTTAAGATCCAAAAGCGGCCAGTTGCGCAAAGTTGTTAGACTGGTCCATAAAAGCTGAAGCAAGAAAAATGACAGAAAGAACAAGAACATTTTTATGCGATGAGGTTGAACCAATCCTTCATGGAGCGGCCTATTATAGACCGATGCGAACATCACAAACTGTGCCGTACCAAAAGCAGCCACCACTCCTACCCGTCTCCGGTTGTCTTTTATGAAGACGCTG